TTTAACAAAAAATTAGAAACCGTTTCTGTTTTTCCGTTAAATCAAATAAAAATAAACAATTCTAATTCTATAAGGTTGAATAAAAAATCGATTAATCTTTTTTTAATATAATTGCTATGCTTAGTGTGTGACTCGTTAGTTTTTTCTTTAGAGTTTAGAGTTGGGCTTCAAAAAATCCCCACTATGAACTTAATAACTATAATATAACTATAATAAAATAAACAAAAAAATAAACTAAAAACTAATAACCAACTTATTGCTTCGTATTGTCGAGATCCCAAGAAACAGTCACTATATGACTGAATCAATCATATAGTTGTAACAACTGAGATTTTCCATAAAAAAAATCTGATTATAGATTCTGAAGGAAAAATAAAAAAAAAAAGGGATGCGGATAAATGGAAAGGTGATAGAAAGAGAGAACAAAAAGATCAATGATAGATGATTCCAATATGTATGGTCACCTCATAAAAGGCAGTGTGATAAAGCATTAATATTGATATAAATAATAATAAATAATAAAGAGCCCCGGGTTAATAGAAACTGAGGAGATTGGCTCGGGAACGAATTTTGTTGGGAGCTCCATTGCAGAGTTCAGGCCTAACCATTAATGGAGAAGCTATAGGAACGACGAAACCTGTGATTATATAAGATTCTATTAAAATAAAAACGAATCCTAATGATTCATCGGGTGGGATGGCGGAACGAACCAAGAACAAATTGATTTACTCTGAGAGATCATGGATTGATCCTACGAATGGAACAGGAAAGAGTCAATATCCGCCCGCGAAACCCTTATTTTTTTTTTTATTTTTTATTGGAATATTGTCTTGATTCGATAAGAGTAAAAAAAAAATAAGGATTCGTTATAATATACATAAAGAAGCATTATGTATATCTATCAATATACACATCTAGTCGTATATACAGCTTCCTATGTAATAAATGAAATATCAATAAATCCCATTACTTAGTTTAGTGTATCAGTTATTAATAAATACATGTAATATTATTGAATTCTTTCATTCGCGAGGAGCTGGATGAGAAGAAACTCTCATGTCCGGTTCTGTAGTAGAGGTGGGATTGATTAAGAAAAACCATCAACTATAACCCCAAAAGAACCAGATTTCGTAAGCAACATAGAGGAAGAATGAAGGGAATATCTTGTCGGGGCAATCAGATTAGTTTCGGCAGATACGCTCTTCAGGCACTTGAACCCGCTTGGATCACGGCTAGACAAATAGAAGCAGGGCGAAGAGCAATGACACGATATGCGCGTCGCGGTGGAAAAATATGGGTACGTATATTTCCCGACAAACCTGTTACAGTAAGACCTACAGAAACACGTATGGGTTCGGGGAAGGGATCCCCCGAATATTGGGTATCTGTTGTTAAACCAGGTCGAATACTTTATGAAATGGGTGGAGTATCCGAAACTGTAGCCAGAACAGCTATTTCAATAGCTGCGTGCAAAATGCCTATACGAACTCAATTTGTTATTTCAGGATAAGGATGTAGAACTAAACATAAACAAAAGGGGTATTGAGGATGAAAAAACAACCACGGGTTTATTTATTTATAGACAAACACTATTTCTTTTTTTCCTCATTCTTTGCATTGAAATAACGGATTCAAATAAAAATGATATGATTCAACCTCAAACCCTTTTGAATGTAGCAGATAACAGCGGAGCTCGAGAATTGATGTGTATTCGAATCCTAGGGGCTGGTAATCACCGATATGCTCATATTGGTGACGTTATTGTTGCTGTAATCAAAGAAGCAGTGCCCAATATGCCTCTAGAAAGATCAGAAGTAATTAGAGCTGTAATTGTACGTACATGTAAAGAACTCAAACGTGACAACGGTATGATAATACGATATGATGACAATGCAGCGGTTGTCATTGATCAAGAAGGAAATCCAAAAGGAACTCGAATTTTTGGGGCGATTGCTCGGGAATTGAGACAGTTGAATTTTACTAAAATAGTTTCATTAGCTCCCGAGGTATTATAAATACTAGTGGATGAAACTATGATATAGTTATAGTAGGATATCTGAAACGGATCAAATTAGTAGATTGTGTCTCACGCATATACTTTTAGTAACTAATTTATTAATTAATAATTGAATAATTCAAGTAAAAAAAAAAAAAAAAACATGTTGATTATATCAAAATTAGGAAGCACCAATAATTCGTCATGGGCAGAGACGCTATTGCTGATATAATAACTTCTATAAGAAATGCTGACATGAGTAAAAATGGAACGGTTCGAATAGCATCCACTAATATCACCGAAAACATTGTTAAAATACTCCTACGAGAAGGTTTTATTGAAAACGTTCGGAAACATCAGGAAAGTAACAAATATTTCTTGGTTTCAACCTTGCGCCATAGAAGGACTAGGAAAGGAATATATAGAACTATTTTAAAACGTATCAGTCGACCTGGTCTACGAATCTATTCCAACTATCAAAAAATTCCTAAGATTTTAGGTGGAATGGGAATTGTAATTCTTTCTACTTCTCGAGGCATAATGACAGATCGAGAAGCTAGACTAGAAAAAATTGGAGGAGAAATTTTGTGTTATATATGGTGATCCTCCTCCGGTATCCTAATTTTATCTCTAACTTTCTATTTGTGAAATAGAGGGGAAAAGTGAGTTATATAACTCTTCCTCCATTAGTTGATACTTCAAGGGGGGTTACCTGGAATGAAAGAACAAAAATTGATTCATGAAGGTTTAATTACTGAATCACTTCCCAACGGTATGTTCCCGGGTCCGTTTAGATAATGAAGATCTAATTCTAGGTTATATTTCAGGGGGGATCCGACGCACTTTAATACGGATACTGCCGGGAGATAGAGTCAAAATCGAAATAAGCCGGTATGATTCAACCAGGGGACGTATAATTTACAGACTTCGCAACAAAGATTCGAGCGATTAGATAATTTTTGAAAACATTCCTTTCATGGGGGATCCAATTCGAAGCTAAAAAATACAAGAGGCTTATTTTCTTCCAAGGAATAGATTCCAAATTAAGGTAAGGAGTGAGAAATATGAAAATAAGGGCTTCTGTTCGTAAAATTTGTGAAAAATGTCGACTGATCCGTAGGCGCGGACGAATTATAGTGATTTGTTCCAATCCGAAACATAAACAGAGACAAGGATAATCTTTCTAAAGTTTCTCAAGGAAGGGCCATGTAAAAATAAAGGATCTGCTTTAACATGAAATGGATATCTCCGTATCTTTCTATATATTTCGGATTCATATTTATGAGATAATAAAATATGGCAAAACCTATACCAAGAGTTGGTTCGCGTAGGAATGGACGTATTGGTTCACGTAAGAATGGACGTAGAATACCAAAAGGGGTTATTCATGTTCAAGCGAGTTTCAACAATACCATTGTAACTGTTACAGATGTACGAGGTCGGGTGGTTTCTTGGGCCTCCGCCGGTACTTCTGGATTCAAAGGCACACGAAGACGGACACCTTATGCTGCTCAAGCCGCCGCCGCAAATGCTATTCGTACTGTAGTTGATCAGGGTATGCAACGAGCAGAAGTTATGATAAAAGGTCCAGGTCTCGGAAGAGACGCAGCATTACGGGCCATTCGTAGAAGTGGTATACTATTAAGTTTCGTACGTGATGTAACACCTATGCCACATAATGGATGTCGACCTCCTAAAAAAAGACGTGTGTAAAAATAAGAATTAAACGGATTTCAAGAGAAATAAATGATTCAATGATCTGATCAAATAATAATATTAGTATGGTTCGAGAGGAAATAGCAGCATCCACTCGAACACTACAGTGGAAATGTGTTGAATCAAGAGTAGACAGTAAGCGTCTTTATTATGGTCGTTTCATTCTGTCCCCGCTCATGAAAGGTCAAGCCGATACCATAGGTATTGCCATGCGAAGGGCTTTACTTGGAGAAATAGAAGGAACATGTATCACACGTGCAAAATCTGAGAAGGTGCCGCATGAATATTCTACGATAGTAGGTATTGAGGAATCGGTACATGAAATTTTCATAAATTTGAAAGAAATTGTATTGAGAAGTAATCTGTATGGAGTTAGAGACGCATCCATTTGTGTCAGAGGTCCTAGATACGTAACCGCTCAAGATATCATCTCACCACCTTCCGTGGAAATAGTTGACACAACACAGCATATAGCTAACCTGACAGAACCAATTGATTTGCGTATTGAATTACAAATCAAGAGAGATCGCGGATACCGTATTAACCCCACAAATAACTCTCAAGACGGAAGTTATCCTATAGATGCTGTATCCATGCCTGTTCGAAATGCGAATCATAGTATTCATTCTTATGGGAATGGAAATGAAAAACAAGAAATACTTTTTCTAGAAATATGGACGAATGGAAGTTTAACTCCTAAGGAAGCACTTTATGAAGCTTCTCGTAATTTGATTGATTTATTTATTCCTTTTCTACATGCGGAGGAAGGGGACATTCATTTCGAGGAAAATAAAAACAGGTTTACTCTACCCCTTTTTACCTTTCAAAATAGATTAACTAATCTAAAGAAAAACAAAAAAGGAATTCCATTGAAATGTATTTTTATTGACCAATTAGAACTACCCCCCAGGACCTATAATTGTCTCAAAAGGTCCAATATACATACATTATTGGACCTTTTGAGCAACAGTCAAGAAGATCTTATGAGAATTGAATATTTTCGTACAGAAGATGTAAAACAGATATTGGACACTCTACAGAAGCATTTCGCAATCAATTTACCTAAGAATAAGTTTTCGTTTTAAATCTATTAGAATTATTTCATATTCTTTTTATAAATTATAAAGAAAAAACTGCATTTTTTATCTGTAACACGCGATCCGTATTTTCGCGGAATAGATCATAATAAAATTCATGTATCTAGGGGGGATTCACTTTAGAAGCGACTATTCCCTAGATACCTACATCGTGGTATTTCGCGGTTGAATCAATTTGAAAAAGACCTAAA